AATAAAGTAAGCTAATCCATTAAGCTATTGGGTTCATACCCCAAATATGATTTAAAATCCTTTATTAATTTTTTTTAAAAAATCAATAATATGAATAATTATAATAACAATTTTAATTTCAATTTCTTCAAATTCATGATTTATTTATTGATTATCAATAGAAATAAATTTAATAAGATTTATTCCAATTATAAATAACTACAAAATTAAAAATTGTAACTCAATAATCATTTATTTCATTATCCAATCATTTTCTTCATCTTTATTTTTTATTTCAAGATTCCAATTTAATTTAAGAAATTCTTTAATTTTTTTAATAATTATAAATATGACTATTTTAATTAAATTAGCTATTATTCCTTTTCATTTTTGAATTATAAGAATTAGAGAATCATTAAATTTTGATGCATTGTTTCTAATTTTATCAATTCAAAAAATTATTCCATTATTTATTCTTTCTAATTTCTTTTTCAATAAAATTATTATTTTAATTATAATATCCACATTAACTAGATCCATTTTAGCTTTAAACTTAAAACTTTTCAAAAAATTATTAATTCTTTCTTCAATTTCTCATCAAGGTTGAATAATTTCTTTAATTTTTTTTAAAATTAATTTTTGAATAACATATATTATAATTTATTCAATTATTATTTTCTCAATTATAAAAAGTTGTAAAAAACATAAAATTTACTCTATATTTACAATTTTTAACAATAAAATTAATTATAATGAAAAAATAAATTTCATTATACATTTCATATCCTTAGGTGGAATACCCCCTTTTTTAGGATTTTTTATAAAAATAATAACTATTTTTATTTTAATAAAATTTAGAACTTTTATTATTATAATTTTAATTACCTCTTCTTTAATTAATTTATTCTTTTATTTTAAAATTTTAACACCTATTTTCTTTTTAAATTTAAAAACCCTTAAAAATTTAAAAATTAATTTTAATAATAAAACTTTATTTATCAATATAAATTTAATATTTTTAATTTTTTTTATAAATTTATGAATTTATTAAGATTTTAAGTTAAAAAAACTATTTACCTTCAAAGTAAAAATTATTTTATAAATAAATCTTAGTAAAAGAAATTATCATAAATAAATTTACAATTTATCGCCTAAAATTCAGCCATTTTACCGCGATGAATATACTCTACAAATCATAAAGACATTGGAACAATATATTTAATTTTTGGAAGCTGAGCAGGAATAATAGGAATAAGAATAAGAATTCTTATTCGAATAGAACTTAGCCAACCTGGGACATTAATTGGAAATGATCAAATTTATAACGTAATTGTTACTGCTCACGCTTTCATTATAATTTTTTTTATAGTTATACCTATTATAATCGGGGGGTTCGGAAATTGGCTTGTCCCGATTATATTAGGTGCTCCAGATATAGCTTTTCCCCGAATAAATAATATAAGATTCTGGTTACTTCCACCTTCACTACTCTTATTAATCAATTCTTCTTTAATTGAATCAGGAGCAGGGACTGGTTGAACAGTTTACCCTCCTTTATCTTCCAATTTATCACATTATGGCCCTTCAGTAGATTTAGCAATTTTCTCTCTTCATTTAGCAGGGGCATCATCAATTCTAGGAGCAATTAATTTCATTACTACAATTATTAACATACGATCAATTGGAATAACTCTTGAACGTATACCTTTATTTGTTTGATCAGTATTAATTACTGCAATTTTACTTTTACTTTCCTTACCTGTTTTAGCAGGGGCAATTACCATATTATTAACAGATCGAAATTTTAATACATCATTCTTTGACCCTTCAGGGGGGGGAGATCCAATTTTATATCAACATCTATTTTGATTTTTTGGGCACCCCGAGGTCTACATTTTAATTCTTCCGGGATTTGGAATAATTTCACAAATTATTTGCTTTAGAACAGGTAAAAAGGAACCTTTTGGAAACTTAGGAATAATTTATGCAATAGCAGCAATTGGTTTACTCGGATTTATTGTATGGGCTCATCATATATTTACAGTAGGAATAGATGTTGATACACGAGCTTACTTCACATCAGCCACTATAATCATTGCAGTACCTACTGGCATTAAAATTTTTAGCTGATTAGCTACTTTGCACGGCTCAAATATTAATTATAACCCACCTATTTTATGAGCATTAGGATTTGTATTTTTATTTACAATTGGGGGATTAACTGGTATTATATTAGCAAATTCATCTATTGATATTATTCTACACGATACGTATTATGTTGTAGCTCACTTTCATTATGTTCTTTCAATAGGAGCAGTTTTTGCAATCATAGGAGCAATTGCTCATTGATTTCCTATATTTTTTGGATTAAACCTTAACTCAATTTTAATAAAAACTCAATTTTTTATTACATTTATTGGAGTAAATTTAACTTTTTTTCCTCAACATTTTCTAGGCTTAGCAGGAATACCCCGTCGTTATTCAGATTACCCAGACTTTTTTTCTAAATGAAATTTTATTTCATCTTTAGGCTCAATAATTTCATTATTGGGAGTAATTTTAATTATTTCTATTATTTGACTTAGATTCTTAGAAAAAAAAATAATTTATTCTTCTCATATAACTAATTGTTCAATTGAATGAATATTAAACTTTCCCCCATCAGAACATTCATTTAATCAAAATAATATTATTTTAAAATAAACATATGATAACTTGATCACAAATATCTTTCTCTGATATAAACTCTCCTATTATAGAACAAATAGCATTTTTTCATGATCATTCAATAATAATTATTATGATAATTATTATTATTACTATTTACATAATTATTAATATTATACTAAACAATTTCACAAGACGTTCAATAATAGAAGGGCAAGAAATCGAATTTATTTGAACAATTATTCCAGCAATTACATTAATTTTCATTGCAATTCCTTCTCTTCATTTACTATATTTAACTGATGAAATATTTAATTCTCAGATTTCAATTAAAGTTCTTGGACATCAATGATATTGATCATATGAATACTCAGATTTCAATAAAGAATTTGACTCATTTATAATCCCAGAATCAGAAATGAATTTAAATTCAATTCGCCTTTTAGAAACTGATAATAATTTAGTTATTCCAATAAATACAAACATTAAATTTCTAATTTCATCAACTGATGTAATCCATTCATGAACTATTCCATCTTTAGGTTTAAAAATAGATGCTATTCCTGGCCGATTAAATCAATGCTTTTCTTCTTCTAATCGGCCAGGAATATACTTTGGCCAATGTTCAGAAATTTGTGGTGCAAACCATAGATTTATACCAATTTCAATAGAAATTACTTCTATAAAAAATTTTATAAATTTCATCCAAAATTCATTGAATGGGTGAAATTTATAAGCAATGGTTTTTTAAACCAATTCATAGTTAATATTAACTTTCAATGAAAAAACTAGTTAAAAAAAAAAATAACAAAAGAATGTCATTCTTTAATTACTTAAAGTGTTTTTTAATTCCCCAAATTTTCCCAATAAATTGAATCTTATTAACAACAAATTTAATATTATCAATTACCTGTTTCATATTAATTTTATATTTCATTTCATTTAATTATAATAATAAATTTACTAACAAATTAGAAAAAAAAAATAATTTTAATTATAAATGATAAATAATTTATTTTTAATTTTCGATCCATCAACATCCTTAAATTTTAGGTTTAATTGATTAGTCATATTTTCATGAATTTTTATTATTCCTTACTTTTACTGATCCTGTTCCTCTTTATTTTCAATTTCCTGAAAAAAACTGCTGAAAAATTTTTTTCAGGAAATTGAAAATAATTTAAAATCTCACAAAACAAAAAATAGTTTAATTGTTACTTCTATTTTTTTATTTATTTTGATCAACAATATTTTAGGCCTTTTCCCTTATATTTTTACTGCTTCAAGTCATATAATTTTTACTATATTTTTTGCATTTCCATTATGAATTAAAATAATTATTTATTTAGTTTTAAATAAAACTAATATAATAATATCACACCTTGTTCCTTTGGGGTCACCTATTTTCTTAAGATTTTTTATGGTTTTAATTGAAACTGTAAGAAATTTAATTCGCCCTATTACTTTATCTGTTCGTCTAATAGCAAATATAATTAGAGGCCATTTATTAATCCATCTTCTTTCATCTATTTCTTTATTAGGGGAAACATTTTTAATTATATCAATTCCATTGATAATGATTTTAATTTTACTAGAAACTGCTGTTGCATTTATTCAAAGATTTGTTTTTGCAATTCTAATTTCATTATATATTAATGAAACTTAAATTATATTTAATAACATATGATATTTCATCCTTTTCATCTAGTAGAAAAAAGCCCATGACCCTTAACAAGATCAATTTCAGCTTTTTCTTTAACTCTAGGATTTGTAAGTTATTTCCATAATTTAAATTCTACTTTAATTTTAATAGCAATTTTTATAATTTTTATTTCTTCATTTCAATGATGACGAGATATTTCTCGAGAAGCTTCCTTTCAAGGATTTCATACAAAATGAGTACTAAACGGATTAAAATTAGGAATATTATTTTTTATTTTATCTGAAGTTTTTTTTTTTATCTCTTTCTTCTGAGCTTTCTTTCATAGAAGTCTATCACCTAATATTGAAATTGGAAGTTTATGACCGCCTAAGAACATTATTCCTTTTAATCCATTTGAAATTCCTTTATTAAATTCAACAATTTTAATTTCATCTGGTATTACAGTAACTTGAAGACATCATGCTATTTTAAATAAAAATTATATTTCTGCTTTAACTTCTTTAAAAATTACAATTTTCTTAGGTGTTATATTTACTGCTTTTCAAATTTTTGAATATTCTCAAGCCCATTTCCATTCAGATAGCATTTTTGGTTCAACTTTCTTTATAACTACTGGCTTTCATGGTTTCCCATGTTTTAATTGGATCAATTTTTTTAATTGTTTCCTTCATTCGATTAAAAATCAATTGATTTCTTCTGACCATTTCTTTGGCTTTGAAGCATCCGCTTGGTATTGACATTTTGTTGATGTAGTATGATTATTTTTATTTACATTTATATATTGATGAGTTTATTATTTAATTAGTATAAATAGAAGAGTACATTTAATTTCCAATTAAAAAGTTTTAAATAAAATTAAATAATTTATTTATTTTTAATTTTAATTATTTTAATAATGTTATTAACTATATTTATAATAATAAATTTTAAAAATTTAGAAAGAAAAGAAAAAAATTCCCCTTTTGAGTGTGGGTTCGACCCCTTTTCTTTGTCACGTGTGCCTTTTTCTCTTAAGTTTTTCTTAATCGGCATTATTTTTTTAGTCTTTGATATTGAAATTGTTATTATTATTCCCTTTCCTTTATTAGCAATAAATAAAAATTTAATTTTTACTTTATCATTTTTAATAATTAATTTATTAATTTTATTGGGATTATTATATGAATATAAATTTAGAATGTTAGATTGACTTAAATAATATTAGAAAAGTATTTAAAAAAAAAATAAAACCTAATTTGCAATTAGAAATTGAGATTATCCTTTTCTAAATAAAATAAAGCGATATTAAATTGCATTCAGTTTCGGCCTGAATTTAGAAAAATTTCTATTTTTTAATAGAAGCCAAAATTTGAGGCATTTCATTGTTAATGAATTTTATTGATTTCTTAATCCTATTAAATTTAAAGATTAATATAATTAGGCTTCTAACCTATAATTAATGAAAAATTCATTTAATCTTTATTTAAATAGTGTAGTTTCATAACACTTAACATTTTCATTGTTAAAACCTTTTCAAGTTTAAATTCCAAAAAATGATGCAAATAAAATTAAAAAGATTAAGTTTAAATTCCAAAAAATGATGCAAATAAAATTAAAAAGATTAAGTTTAAATTCCAAAAAATGATGCAAATAAAATTAAAAAGATTAAGTTTAAATTCCAAAAAATGATGCAAATAAAATTAAAAAGATTAAGTTTTAAATTAAAAATAACAAATAAAAAAATAATTCTTTGAGGTAAAATAATTTTTCATGCTATTATTATTAATTGATCATAACGTATACGAACATATGTTCTCCGAATAATAATAAATGTTATTATTAATATAAGTATAGAAATTTCTGCAAAAGCTATATTTCCTATAAATAAATAATTTGTAATATATCTAATAATCATAATTATTCCATATTTTGATATAAAAATAATTGCAAATAATCAAGACCCATACTCAATATTAAATCCTGAAACTAATTCAGATTCTCTTTCAGATAAATCAAAAGGGACTCGATTTATTTCCGCTAAAATTGTAAATATTCAAACTATAAAAATAAAAAAAAAACCAAAAATTAATGGAAATTTCCTTTGAATTATTATAAAATTTTTTATATTATATCTTTCTGCCACTAAGCATAAGCTAACTAAAATTAAAGCTATTCTTACTTCATAAGAAATTACCTGAGCAAACCCTCGATATGCCCCAATAAGAGAATATTTTGAATTAGAAGCTCATCCTCTAAATAAAATAGTATAACTTCTAATTCTTGAAATGCAAACTATAAAAACAATACTTAAATTTAAATTTATTGTATTATTTTTATATAAGAAAATTATTCACATTATTATTATTATTGAAATTATTACTAAAGGAGAAATAAATTGAATTATTATATTTATATAGAATATAAAATTCATTTCTTTTCTAAAAAGCTTTAAAGCATCACTAAATGGTTGTAATAATCCTTCAATTCCTGCTTTATTAGGCCCCTTCCGAATATGACAATAACCTAAAATTTTTCGCTCTATTAGTGTAAAAAATGCTACTCTCAATAAAACTACTAAAATAAGAATTGTAAATTGAATAAAATTTAACATTATTAAAGGAAATTTTTCATTAAGGAAGCTTAAATTCCTGGCATTTTTTTCTGCCACTTTAATAATTCCAAAAAATGATGCAAATAAAATTTTAATTATATTAAAAAATTAATTTTTAGAATTCCTTTCGTACTAGCTAAAATTAAATTTAAATTAAGATAGAAACCAACCTGATTCTCATCGGTCTAAACTCAGATCATGTAGGAATTTAAAAGTTGAACAAACTTCTTTTTTTAACATCTTCATTAAAAAAGTATCCTAATCCAACATCGAGGTCGCAAACTATTTTGTCTATAAGATCTATCAAAAATTATTACGCTGTTATCCCTAGAGTATTTTTTTCATATTATCATTAATAATGGATCATTTTTTTAAAAAAAAAGTTTAATATATTTTTTAGTTGCCCCAACTAAGAATTTTATTTATATATATATACATATAATATATTAATAAAAATTCTTAAATTCTTAGGGTCTTCTTGTCTTTAATTTATATAATTGTTTCTTCACAAATTAAAATAACTTCAATTATTAAATTTAAAAAAACTTTTCCCTGTAATTCCATTCTTTTAGCATTCAATTAAAACCTTATTACAATACCTTTGTATAGTCAAAATACTACAGCAATTTAAAGATTTTCATTGAGCAGGATTTACATTTAATAATATTAACTAAATAAGTTGTTTTTATTAAACAGTCAGAAAAATTATTTGTTGAATTCTTTAAATTTATTTAAATAAAGTATATAATTTTATTTTAATTTATTTTATTTATATGTTCTTATACTAATACTTTCATTTTTATTTTAAGTAAAAATTATCTTAAACCAATAAAAAAAAATCATTTTTTATTTAAAAAATAAATTAATTATAACAATATATAGAATAATTTTACTCCTTCCTTTTAAAAATTTTTAATTTTAAAAAATTAAATCTTAGCTTATCCCAAGATTAATCTTCTATAATTTTATAAATAAAAGCATTTATTATAGAACAATATATAATTTTTTTATATAAACTAGATATTTTAAGTTTTGACAAGCATTTCACATCTAAAAACTATTTTTATTTTATAATGAAATATAAAATTAATATAAATTTTAGATCAACTTATTTCTAGAAATTTAAATTTTTATTTTTTTTAGAAAATCCCTTATGCAAAAGGTACATTTAATTTACTTTTTAATTTTTAATAAATTATCCTTTTCAGTTTGAAAAAAAAAATCAACAATTTAATTAATTTCAATAAATAAATGCTAATTGAATTACTTTTTTTTTAAAAAAAATGGTAAATTATATACAAATTTTCATTGTAAATGAAATATCTAATGATTTCATTTTTTTTTAAAACACTTTCCAGTATTTTAACTTTGTTACGACTTATCTTAAAAAAGAGTGACGGGCGATATGTACATATCCTAGAGCTTAATTCAAATTAACTTTCTATTTTAATTTTACTTTCAAATCCTAAACTTTTTTTCATTTCTTTTACCTAAAAAGGACTGTAATTCACTTCATACTTTAATTTCTGCTGCACCTTGACTTAATTTTATTTAAATACATAAATAATATACTTCAATAATAATTGTATATTATTATTTTAATAGTGGTATACAAACTGTCTTTTACCAATTAAAGTAAGATTAAGGTGTTTTATCCATTATAGAGCAAATTCCTCTGAAAAGCTTAAGATACCGCCATAATTTTTTGCTTTCATAATATTTATATACTTACAATGTCAAGCTCCCTAATAATAGGGTATCTAATCCTAGTTTAAAAAAGGAATTAAAATTTTAATTCTAAAATAAATTTAAAAAAAAATTTCACCTTTAATTTAAATTACTTAAATAATATTTATTTAAATTTAATTAAAAAGAGAATGATTCTATTTGTTTAACCGCTGCTGCTGGCACAAATTTAGCTAGAAATTAATACTAGTTCTCAATAATTTATAATTATTAATTAAATTAAATTTTCTAGTTTTTTTTTTAAATTATTTTATAAAAAAACTAGAAAATTTTTCTCATAAACCAAACCAAATTTAAATTAAAAATTAAATCTAGTTAAAAAGTTAAACTTTCTAATTTTATTTCGCTTCAAACTCATGTCTATCGGTCATCTGGATATATAAAAGGAAGCGCTATGCCAGACTTTACACGTCAAATTTCCCACTATTTTATTATCGGTCCTATATTTGAGCAAAATGTTTCCATTTCTCCTTTTTTCTCCGAATTTATACACTAGTAGATGTGTACATGACTTAGTATGACCCTTTGTTACTCTCCTATGGGTCAATAGATGAGACAGCCGGTCGTCGACCCTTATTCAAAATAGATGATATACTATTCCGGCATAGTAAAATGCCTGAATAAAGGGTTATCTTGATAGGATAAAACATGTAAATTTATACTTTTACTATTTAACTTTAATAAAATTAATTATTTCCTAAAAATTCAAAATTTTTTGTGCATTTACACCTAAAGTTATTTGCATCATTTTTTGGAATTTAAACTCAATTTTTTTAATTTTATTTGCATCATTTTTTGGAATTTAAACTCAATTTTTTTTAATTTTATTTGCATCATTTTTTGGAATTTAAACTCAATCTTTTTAATTTTATTTGCATCATTTTTTGGAATTTAAACTCAAAAATATTTTCAAAAAAAGATATTTTTACATTTTCAACGTAATGTTTTTTATTAAACTATGAAAATTAAATTATTAATAAAATAAATAGTATAGTTAATATAATAATTTTAGAAAAAGATATTTTATTAGAAAGAAATGAAATTTTATAATTTTTTATAAATATACTTTTTATTCCTAGTGGTCCTATTATTTCAATTCAAGTTCAATCATTAATTCTTATTTCCAAAAAATTTTTTGTATTGAAAAGGGTGCATAAGCTTGTTAATTTTGATAAGAATCATATTGTTATAAAAAATTCGAAATTTTTAGGATTTAAATAACTAATTTTTATAAAATAAATTCTTATATATAAAACTACTATTAATAAAATTAATCTTAACAATTTTTGTAAATTAGTAATAAAAATTATTCTGTGATAAGGTATAATAAATCAAAAAAGTAAATTTCCTACAACTAGCAATAAAAAAGTTAAAAAAAAAATAGGAAATTTTATAAAAATATCATAATTAATTTTAATTAAAATGTTAGCTAAAGTGCCCTTAAGAAATATATAATAAATTAAACGCATATTATATAAAAAAGTAAAAATTACTCCTAATACAAAAATTACTAATACAATTAAATTAAAGTTTTTCAATAAAAAATATTCTAAAATTAAATCTTTTGAATAAAATCCTCCAATAAATGGAATTCCTATTAAAGAATAAAATGAAATTAATATACCTTTTAAAACTAAGGGGGTAAAAAAAAAAAAATCTGATAATATTCGAATATCTTGTTTTCCTATTAAATTGTGAATTACAAAACCTGCTCCTAAAAATAGTATTGATTTAAATACAGCATGTATAATTAAATGAAAAAAAGCTAAATTAGTTAAATTTATAGACAAAACTACTATTATTATTGAAAGTTGACTAAGAGTAGAGAATGCAATAATTTTCTTTAAATCATTTTCAAAAAATGCATTAATCCCTGCTATTAATATAGTAAGTAACGAAATTTTAAATAAAATTTCGCTAATAAATTTAATCTGAAATAAAAAATCAAAACGAATTAATAAATAAACTCCAGCTGTTACTAACGTTGAGGAATGAACTAAAGAAGAAACTGGAGTGGGGGCTGCTATAGCAGCGGGAAGTCAAGCAGAGAATGGAATTTGAGCTCTTTTTGTTAATCCAGCAATAACAATAAATATTTCACAGATAAATTCAAGTTTATTTATTCTTATTAAATCAAATGAACCAAAATTTAAAATAAAAATAATTATTATAATTATTATTACATCTCCAATACGATTTCTAATAATAGTCATTATTCCAGAATTAAACGAATTTGTTCTTTGATAAAAAATAACTAAAATATAAGAAATTAACCCAAGACCGTCTCAACCTAAAATTAATATAAAAGCATTAGGCATTATAATTAATAAAATTATTGATAAAACAAATATTAATACTATTCAACAAAAAGAAATTTTATTTTTTTCATGTCTTATATAACTATAACTATATATTAATACTATTCTTGAAATTAATAAAACAATACATGAAAATAAACATCTTATTCAATCAAACAGTAAATATAATTTTAAATCTAGATTATTAATTGAAATAAGATTATACTCTAAAATTAAAAAGTTATTTAAATAAAATATTGTTATAAAAAAAAAAAAAAAAATTAAACTATTTTTAAAAAAATTTAAAGTTCATTTAAAAAAAATTGTCTAATGAAAAAAATTCATCTAAAAATCCCCAATTTATAATTTTAAATAATTAAACTAATTAAACTTTAAATTCATTTTATAAAAAAATCAATTTTTAAAATTCAAAAACATATAGGTATAAAGTGTATAAATAATAAAAAGTATTCTCGTTCAGAAATTAGAAAATTTCTAAATAAAATTCATCCTTTACCATGATTAATATAGCTATATATATATATGGTATAACATGCGCTTATAAAAATTAGTATTATAATAGGAAGTATTAAAAATATTTTAAATTTTAAAAGTCTAGCTCTTAAGAATAATTCTCCAAATAAATTTATTGTTAAAGGCGCAGCTATATTAAAAATTTTAAATAAAAATCACCACAAAGTTAAATTTGGAAATACTATAATTATTCCTTTAATTAAAAAAATATTTCGCGTGTAAAATCGTTCATAAATTATATTAGATAGACAAAAAAGACCTGACCTACATAACCCATGGCCAATTATTATTATCAATATACCATAAGAACCAAAAGAATAAAATGTTAAACAACCCGCTAAAGCAATTCCCATATGAGAAATAGATGAATAAGCAATTAAAGCTTTAATGTCAACTTGAAATAAACAATAAATTCTAATTATAATTGCTCCTAAAAATGAAACATTAATTAAAAATAATGATAAATTTATTATATCTAAAAAAAAAAATCTTTTAAATCGATAAATTCCATAAAATCCTAATTTTAATAAAACTCCAGCCAATATTATTGATCCAGAAATAGGAGCTTCAACGTGAGCTTTAGGTAATCATAGATGAAAAAAAAATATTGGAATTTTTACTAAAAAGCCTAAAATTATTATAAAGAAAATTCAACCTATTTGTATAAAAATTCATTCATTAAAAATAATATTAAAAGAAATTTTATAAGTAATTGTTAAAATTAATAAAGGAAGTGAACCAAAAATTGTGTATATTAATATATAAAATCCAGCCTGAACACGTTCAGGCTGTCTCCCTCATTTTAAAATTATTATAATAATAGGAAAAAGAACAGATTCAAAGAATAAATAAAAGATAATAAAATTCATAGATGAAAAACAAATTGTTAATAAATTTAATATCAAAATTACATAAAATAAAAAATATTTATTTTTAAATAATTTTAAATAAGTTCTTGCAATTAATATTAAAAAAGAAATTCAAATAGTTAGATTAATTATTCTAAATCTTAATAAATCTAAAAAAAAATTATTTGAAATATAAATTCCTCTATTAAATAATCTTATTATTAAAGAAACTATTGAAAATATTAACAAATAAACAATTAATTGGTAAGAATTTAAATAAAAAACTAAACATATAATTATTAACCCTATCAATAATAATTTTAACATTTAATTAAATTTAAAGAATTCATTATTTCATTTCCATAAAAAAAACTTATTAATACCAACAAGCTCAATCCTAAACCAGCTTCACAAACAATACTAATTAAAAATACAAAAATTCTTAAAATATTAAAAAAAGAAAAATAAATACATATTATTAACAACAAAGATATATACATAAATTCGATTCTTAATAAAATTATTATTATTTGTCGACGATTCATAAATAAAGATGTTAAACCAATAGTATATAAAATTATAATTGAGATTATCATAAGTTGAAATAATTTATAAAAAATATTGATTTTGTAAATCAAACTAGAAATTTTCTTTCAATTTCAGAAAAGAATTTATCTCAATAAATCCCCAAAATTTATATACTTTTTTATATATTATTTTCTGAAATTAAAATAATTATTATAATAAGAATTTTATGCATGTCAATATCCAACCCAATTTCAATATTAATTTCCCTAATTTTATTAACATTATTTCTTTCAATTTCATTTTATTTTCTCTTTCAATTTTCATTAATTTCTTTATTAATAATTTTAATTATTTTAGGGGGGATATTAATTATCTTTATATATATAATTAGACTATGCCCTAATTATAAGATTATTGTAAATAAAAAAATAATTATATTCTCAATTTTTATAACAAGTCTCATTTCTTTTCCAACATATATAATAAATTTTGAAATAATTAATATTAGTAAAATTTATTTAATAAATTTTACTAATATATTAATTATAATAATAATTTTTCTTATTATCTCTTTAATAATTATTTCAAAAAATTTAAATTGAATTAACTGTCCAATTAAAAAATATAATTAAAATGCAAACTTATGTTAATCAATAAATTAATTCACCCAATTAAAAATTTACCCACACCGTCTAATATTTCATATATATGAAATTTTGGTTCATTATTAGGGTTTTGTTTAATAGCTCAAATTATTACAGGTTTATTTTTATCAATAAATTTTTCAAGAGATATTTCAACAGCATTTTCCATAATCTCTCATATTCAACGAGATGTTAATAATGGATGATTAATTCGCTCTATTCATGCTAATGGAGCTTCATTATTTTTCATTTTTCTTTATTTTCATGTAGCACGAGGAATTTATTATTCTTCTTTCCATTTTTTTAAAGTGTGGCTATCTGGAATTATAATTATTTTCATTCTAATAGCAACAGCTTTTTTAGGTTATATTTTACCTTGAGGGCAGATATCATTTTGAGGGGCAACTGTAATTACAAATTTAATTTCTGCTATTCCTTACATTGGAAGATCTATAACATATTGAATCTGAGGAGGATTTTCTGTAGACAACAATACTCTAATTCGATTCTTTTCTTTACATTTTCTTCTTCCCTTTATCTTATTATTTATAGTTCTTATCCATATTACATTAATTCATGAAAAGGGATCAAGAAATCCTTTAGGTATTTCAATAAATATTGATAAAATTCCTTTTCACCCTTATTTTAGAATTAAAGACATTCTAGGAATTTTTACAATTTTAATTATGTTTTCTTTAATTGTGATTGTTTATCCTTACAATTTAATAGATGCAGAAAATTTTAATATTTCTAATCCAATAATTACTCCTCCTCATATTCAACCTGAATGATATTTTTTATTTGCATATGCAATTTTACGTTCAATTCCTAATAAATTAGGAGGAGTAGTTGCTTTAATAATGTCAATTATTATTATTGTTAGATTTTCATTTTCTATAAATAAAAAAATATCGTCATTTTATTTTAATAATTTAAATAAAATTTTATTTTGGTTTTTAGTAAATTGTTTTCTTATATTAACATATCTAGGAGCTATACCAATTGAATATCCCTATGATTTCATAAGTAAAATTTATACAAGATTATATTTTTTAATATTCATTTTAATTCCCCTATCATAGACTTTTTAACTATTAATTAAGTATATATTTTGAAAATATAAAAAAGAAAATTTTTTCTAAAAGTCTTATTTCAACTGAAAATCTTCATAATTAAATTCTAAATTTATTGCATATATTCTGCCAAGTTGAATAAATAAATTTATTAAATTTAATTAATTTAAATTTAATTTCGCTTCAAACTCATGTCTATCGGTCATCTGGATATATAAAAGGAAGCGCTATGCCAGACTTTACACGTCAAATTTCCCACTATTTTATTATCGGTCCTATATTTGAGCAAAATGTTTCCATTTCTCCTTTTTTCTCCGAATTTATACACTAGTAGATGTGTACATGACTTAGTATGACCCTTTGTTACTCTCCTATGGGTCAATAGATGAGACAGCCGGTCGTCGACCCTTATTCAAAATAGATGATATACTACATTGCATGCAAAAAGTCTTAATAAAAATTTAAATTGCAAATTTAAAAAAGATGAAATTATTAAACATCTAAGATTTATTTTTTT